CCGGAAAAGCCAAAGGGTCAACAGGCCAGGTTTTACTACAACTACTTGAGATGCGTTTGGATAACATCCTTTTTCGATTGGGTATGGCTTCGACCATTCCTGGAGCCAGACAATTAGTTAACCATAGACATATTTTAGTTAATGGTCGTATAGTGGATATACCAAGTTATCGTTGCAAACCCCGAGATATTATTACTACGAAGGATAAACAAAGATCGAAAGCTCTGATTCAAAATTATATTGCTTCGTCCCCTCACGAGGAACTACCAAATCATTTGACTATTGACTCATTCCAATATAAAGGATTAGTAAATCAAATAATAGATAGTAAATGGATCGGGTTAAAAATAAATGAGTTGTTAGTCGTAGAATATTATTCCCGACAGACTTGAACCTAACGAACATAACAAAGAAAGGGGGGTTCAGACAATTATGTCCCCCTTTTTCAACGAAAAAGTAAATAGATCTAAGGGCCTTGATCCGAATTTTTCTCATTCACGTATCATAAATCGCTCCCGTATCGCAGTAATGTAATTAGGAATAGAGGTTTTTTATCAAAAAAACTATTGGAATAATGATATGAATTGTTATTTGATTTGATATATTGTGGTCGGTAACGCTGGTGAATTAACAGAAACGGAAAGAGAGGGATTCGAACCCTCGGTAAACAAAAAGCCTACATAGCAGTTCCAATGCTACGCCTTGAACCACTCGGCCATCTTTCCTACATAATCTTATTATTGACCAGAAACCGAGTGAATAGCGAGTTACTCATATTATTTTATTGCAGTACGGGCACCACCGAGGTTCTATAGTAATCCAAAATTCCTTTCAAATTTCATATTTATAAACAACAACTTCTCTTATCATTTATCCCCTTATCATCTATCCCATAGATCTATTACAAATTCATGAATCGTACTATGGATTTTTCTATTTCATTTCAATGGTATAATGATTATTCCATCCCTTTTCCTCCTTGGATCATAACCAAATCCAAATTTCTCGAGTTATAAGAATCCATAGTAAAATAAAGTCCTTGATTATTCAACTTAGATGAAATAGTAATAGTTCTGCTCATTTGTATACTACGAAATTTATATTAAATTCAATCTGATTCAAAAGTCTCCTATCTCTCTTTGTCCGAAAAGAATACAATTTGAGCGGAAGGTACATATCTTTTTAGTTATCATTTTTCTTTTTTTATGTTATTCTGTAATGTACAGTTCCTTTGTTTGTGGGATCATTTTCCCCGAGCCGAGGGGGTAATGAGAAGAATTATAGAATGGATTGCTAATTATGCCTAGATCTCGAATAAATGGAAATTTTATTGATAAGACCTCTTCGATTATAGCCAATATTTTATTACGAATAATTCCGACAACTTCAGGAGAAAAAAAGGCATTTACCTATTATAGAGATGGTGTGATTTGATTCTTTTTTCTTGTTTTTTTTTTTTTTTTAGCCCTCATTTCATTCTTACGAGAAAAGACGTGGTTCGGAATAGAAAGAACCCAATTTTCAAAATAAAGCTACGCTTAGTGAAGGTCAAGTTTGGAGATAGAACAATTCCTTCTGTCGTGTATCCTCGATTGATCCAGCCTCAGATACTTTAATTTACTTTAAATATCGATTTTAGTATTGAACAAAAGGTTACACCTATAGGTTCTGTATTGCGGGGCAATCCTACTCCAATAGTACCAATAGGCGGCATAGGGGGAGAAGCACTACACTAGGAATCAACAACACGAAAACTTTGTTATTTTGTTATAAATTGCCCTTTTCCTTATCGGTATCGGGCCTAACAAGAATGGTTGGGACAACAAACATCCATCTCGTTCGTACTTTGGATACCCATATAACCATCAAAGATCGTTGAAGTGACTAATTCCTGGAAATAGTAGGCGTTGAGGACAAAGAAATCGTTGGAGTTACCATTTCTATCTAGCACTAATACGATTGGTGTTAAGAAAAAAAACCTCTTGCGGGAAGGCTGGCTAGAGATTTCTTGTAAAAATACCAGCTCCTGTCAGTTCATAATAAGAATAGGGAATTTTGGATTCCATGTATTATTCCCCTTAGTACTATGCACAGAAGGGAGGAGCCGTATGAGATGAAAATCTCACGTACGGTTCTGGAGCGGAGATTTTTTGAATAAAATGAACGACCGTAACGGATGTCGGCTCAATCCGAAGGAAATTATGCGGAAGCTTTACAGAATTATTATGAAGCTACGCGACCAGAAATTGATCCCTATGATCGAAGTTATATACTCTATAACATAGGCCTTATACACACAAGCAACGGGGAGCATACAAAGGCTTTGGAATATTATTTCCGGGCACTAGAACGAAACCCATTCTTACCACAAGCTTTTAATAATATGGCCGTGATCTGTCATTACGTGCGACTATCTCCACTATAGAAAGAAGGAAAAAAAGATCAAATTGGCTAGTCAATACTAGAAAAAAATAGGCTTTCTACATATGCATCGTCCAAA